CATCAATTATACGTCTATCAAAAAACTGAATTAATTCGGCTAATCCTCTTATACTTACGATGAAGACTCTAGTATAAAAAATGTCTATGTAACCACGATTATATGACCAATTGTAGACCACATTTTTTATTTGGTCCAAGATAATTCTCTTAGGACCCCTTTTTACAAATGAATTGATTAAATCCAAATTCTTGAAGGATGAATAAACAGACCCATATAAAATGGATGCTATAAAAAGTCCAAAAAGAGCTATACTTACTGAAAAAATTGCATTTGTAAAAAATTCATACCAATTCACAGAATAGTTTGCATTAAAAAGGTTTGGCGATAGAGTTAACCATTTTGATAAAATATCAAAATCAGTTTGATCAAACTGAATTCCTATTGATCCTATGAACAAAGTAAATAGTGCTAATACAAGAAGAGGAAATAGCATAGTATTATCCGATTCGTGAGGATACATGTAAGTGTATTTATTTCTAAAATAAGTACTAAAGTTTCGTATTTTATTTATTATATTATCATTAATTTGATATGTATCCTTTGAAAAAAAGGAGACCTTTTTATTTATTGTTAATAAAAGTAAATTTTGATTTACTACTTTTGGTACTGCTTTTCCCCATAGAAATATGGAATAGAATGAACTGTTTTTAGTACTACTGTAATTTTGAAAATGAACACGCAAATGCCCATCAAAAGTAAGTAAATACATTCGGAACATATAAAATGCGGTTAATCCCGTTGTAAAACAAGCTATTATTGCGAAAATTGGTGAATATAACCAACTATCGTTAAGAATTTCATCCTTGGACCAAAAACAAGCAAGAGGTGGAATACCACAAAGAGAAAGTGTACCTAATAAGAAAGTAGTTCTTGTAATTGGAATATATCTTGTTAAACCGCCCATAAGAACCATATTCTGACTTTTATCGGGTGAATACCCAACAATAGGTTCCATTGAATGAATAATGGATCCGGATCCCAAAAACAATAAAGCTTTAGAATAGGCATGAGTTATTAAATGGAATAAGGCAGCTCGATAAGAACCTATACCTAGAGCTAACATAATATAACCCAGTTGAGACATTGTCGAATAGGCTAAACTTCTTTTAATGTCTCTTTGAGCGAGAGCCAAAGTAGCTCCTAATAGTACTGTTATTACGCCTATTAAAGAAACAAAATTCATTATGTAAGGTATGACTCGGAAAAGAGGAAGAAGCCGAGCTACAAGAAAAATTCCCGCTGCTACCATAGTAGCAGCGTGTATAAGAGCCGAAATAGGGGTGGGTCCCTCCATAGCATCAGGTAACCATATGTGAAGGGGGAATTGTGCAGATTTGGCAATTGCACCGACAAATAATAAAAAGGCACAGAGAATAACAAATGCAGAATTCACCCCATTACTATGGATCAAGTTATTAACTATTTCGAACAAATCCCGAAATTCGAAACTACCAGTTATCCAATAAAAACCTAAGATTCCTAATAATAAACCAAAATCTCCTACACGATTTGTTACAAAGGCTTTTTGGCAAGCACTTGCTGCAACCGGTCGTGTAAACCAAAACCCTATTAATAAATACGAACACATTCCCACTAGTTCCCAAAAAATATAAATTTGTATCAAATTGGAACTAGTAACTAATCCCAACATGGAAGTATTGGAAAAACTCATATAAGCAAAAAATCTCAAATATCCTTGATCGTGAGACATATAATTATCACTATAAATAAGAACCATGATTCCAACAGTAGTAATTAGTATTGACATAATAGAAGTAAGTGGATCGATTAAGTGTCCGAACTCTAAAGAAAAATCATTATTGATGGTCCAAGACCATAAATATTGATAGATAAAACTTCCATTTATTTGCTGAATAGACAGACTGACCGAAAAAGCCATAGTTATACTTAGCAGTAAAACACTCGTAAAACCCCACATACGACGAATACTTTTTGTTGCTGTAGGAATAAACATAAGTCCAAATCCTATTGACATAGTAACTGGAAGTGTAAGAAAGGGTATTATCCATGCGTATTGATATGTTTGTTCCATAAAAATCTATTTTTTTTATTTAATTGTTTAAATTCACAAATTCTTGTTTCTTTCCAAAAGAACAATAATAAAAGAAATCAACAAAAATATATTTTATATTTTTAATTGAATTGTTAGATTAATTCTCAGATGTTTATTTTAAATATTAAGAATTAAATATTAAGAAAGTCCTATCCTATCCTAATTGGTTGATTATGATTAAATAACATGGCTAATTACCTAAGTATTAGTAATTAACTAAAAAAGATATTTAATATAAAAATTTTTTATTATCTATTTCATTTATCCTTGAATATATGATATAGCATAGGTATGTATATATACATGGATATGTATATAATCTTTATTGTATACATTTATTTTTACATATCATATTTATATAATTATATCATTTTTTTTTATTATATATGATATGTTTTACATGTTTTGAAAAATTCTTGATTATCCACGGGATAAGATAAGTATGGATAATGACGAAAAAATGATATAAATATATGTCTTTCACATACAATCATAAAAATTAGTATTTTGTTTTTGAATGGCAGTTCCAAAAAAACGTACTTCTAGATCAAAAAAACGTATTCGTCGAAATATTTGGAAGAAGAAGGGATATTTAACGGCAGTAAAAGCTCTTTCTTTAGCCTTATCGGTTTCCACTGGGCATTCAAAAAGTTTTTTTGTGCAACAAACAAGTAATAAAATTTTGGACTAATCTAAATTAACATACCATTAAGAACTTCAAAATCTTTAAAATGAATGATTCGCATTAACTAATGTCTAATGTATTTTGTATTTAACTCCTTAATATCAATATTAGTTAGAACTTACTGCTACGGCATGTTAATTATTCTTATGTTTACTGGTCTCTAAGTATATTACTCAGTATTCTATTTTTTATTTTCTCTATCAATAAATTGATAGAGAAAAAGTTTTTTTGTGATATGTCTAGCCCAGAACCTAATTAAAATTAGATATACTAAATAGTATATATTATAAATTACGAAAAGTATTAGTAGTGATACTAAGGTACCGAAATTATTCGAAAAATGCCTTGGATAAAATTTCGATAAATCTGACATTTTTTTAACTTAATCTTTATTTTTTTAATAGGAGAAAAACTAGATAGTTTTGACTTTTTTGGTTTTTTGGTATAAACTCCATTTTTACATTCTAGATACATGAAAGTTTATTCTTAAAGTTCTAAACCCTACGTCGATACTTAGTAAACATTCTAATATCAATTTAAACTAGTCTTTTTTCATTAGTTCTATAGTTTACTAACTATACGGAATCCTTGAATCTTGACCATTCAACACGAATTGACTATTATTTATTATTATTTCCAATAAGCCGCCATGGTGAAATTGGTAGACACGCTGCTCTTAGGAAGCAGTGCTAGAGCATCTCGGTTCGAGTCCGAGTGGCGGCATACCTTAATAGGGACACAGCGGATCCTATAATATATTTTATTTAATTATTTAATTCTAGATTTCAATTCTATAATGGAGAACCTCCGCCCCTTTTATGATATTTGCGACTATAGAACATATATTAACTCATATCTCTTTTTCGATCATTTCAATTGTGATTACGATTCATTTTATGACCTTATTAGTCCACGAAATCGTAGGATTACGCAATTCATTGGAAAGAGGTATGATAGCTACCTTTTTCTCTATAACAGGATTATTAGTTATTCGTTGGATTTATTCGGGTCATTTCCCTTTAAGTAATTTATATGAGTCATTAATCTTCCTTTCATGGAGTTTTTCCATTATTCACATGATTCCTAAAATACGAAATCATAAAAATGATTTAAGCATAATAACTGCGCCAAGCGCTATTTTTACCCAAGGTTTCGCCACGTCGGGTCTTTCAACCGAAATGCATCAATCCGCTATATTAGTACCCGCTCTACAATCCCAGTGGTTAATGATGCACGTAAGTATGATGTTATTAAGCTATGCAGCTCTTTTATGTGGATCATTATTATCAGTCGCTCTTTTAGTCATTACATTTCGAAAAAACATTGATCTTTTTTTTAAAGGATCTAATTTATTAATTAAATCATTTTTCGTCGGCGAAGTCGAATATTTGAATGATAAAAGAAGTGTTTTTAAAAACACTTTTTTTATTTCTACTTCATTTCGAAATTATTACAAATATCAATTGACTCAGCGTTTGGATTATTGGAGTTATCGTGTTATTAGTTTAGGATTTACCTTTTTAACCATAGGTATTCTTTCTGGAGCAGTATGGGCTAATGAGGCTTGGGGATCTTATTGGAATTGGGATCCTAAGGAAACTTGGGCATTTATTACTTGGATCATATTCGCGATTTATTCACATACTAGAACAAATCAAAATTTACAAGATACACATTCGGCACTTGCAGCTTCTATAGGATTTCTTATAATTTGGATATGTTATTTTGGGATCAATCTATTAGGAATAGGACTACATAGTTATGGTTCATTTACATTAACATCTAATTGAATAAACTACCTGAAGGATACATAACATAAGAACATAATCTCGTATATATTTTGCGAACCATTTGACTCGAGAAATCAAATGGTTCGCAAAAAAAAAATCGAGATACATCTCATTACAACTCTAATTCACTTTATTTTACAGAATTATAAAACTTTCCATCTTATTACTTATTAATAAACACTATCTATAAAAAAAATTAGATAAGATAGCTTGTACCTTGTCAACTGATAGTAAGAGAACGAAATCGGGATAAATACCAATACCTATTATGGGTAAAAAGAGACAGATCGAAACAAATAGTTCTCGTGGTCCCGAATCTAAAAAATTAGAGTTTGGAAAATTGAATAACTTATATCCGTAGAACATCTGACGTAACATAGATAATAAATAAATAGGAGTTAATATCATTCCAATTGCCATTACAAAAGTAATTAGTACTTTTGGCATTAAAAGATATTTGGAGCTGGTAATTATTCCAAAAAAGACTACTAATTCTGCAACAAAACCACTCATCCCTGGCAATGCAAGAGAGGCCATCGAAAAGCTACTGAACATTGTAAATATTTTTGGCATCAGGACAGCTATCCCCCCCATTTCATCGAGAGAAACAAGACGTATTCTATCACAACAGGTTCCTGCCAAGAAAAAAAGTGCAGCACCAATAAATCCATGAGAAAGTATTTGTAGAATGGCTCCATTTAATCCCATGTTGGTGATAGACCCAATTCCTATAATTGTGAAACCCATGTGAGATACAGAGGAATAAGCTATTCTTTTTTTAAAATTGCGTTGACCAAAAGAGGTTGAAGCCGCATAGATTATTTGTATTGTTCCCACTATCACCAACCACGGAGAAAATATGGAATGAGCACGGGGTAATAATTCCATATTGATCCGAATCAATCCATATGCTCCCATTTTTAATAAAATTCCGGCAAGAAGCATACATGTACTGTAATGTGCTTCTCCATGGGTATCCGGTAACCATGTATGTAGGGGTATGATCGGCGATTTGACAGCATAAACAATAAGGAAGCCAAAATATAATATTATTTCCAATGCCATAGGATATGATTGATTAGCTAGTTTTTCAAAATCTAATGTTGGTTCAGTAGAGCCATATAAACCCATACCTAGAACTCCGATTAATAGAAAAATAGAACCCCCCGCAGTGTACAAAATAAACTTTGTAGCCGAGTATAAGCGCTTTTTTCCCCCCCACATCGATAAAAGTAAGTAAACAGGAATTAATTCTAACTCCCACATGATAAAAAAAAGTAAAAGGTCTCTAGAAGAAAATAATCCTATTTGACCACTGTACATTGCTAACATAAAGAAATAGAATAATCGTGAATTTCGAGTAACTGGCCAAGCTGCTAAAGTAGCTAAAGTAGTGATAAAGCCTGTCAATAAAATGGGTCCCATGGAAAGCCCATCAATTCCCAGTCTCCAGTGAAAATCCAAAATATTTATCCATGTAAAATCCTCTTCCAATTGGATTAATGGATCATCCAATTGGAAATGATAAGAGAATGCATAGGTCGTTAAAAGGAGTTCTAATAAGCATATGCATATAGTATACCATCGAAACACCTTATTCCCCTTATGGGGAATAAAAAAAATAGAAGAACCCGCGAATATAGGCAAAATAACAAGTATTGTTAACCAAGGAAAATAACTCGTGATAAAGACAAGATACGCTTTGACCAGAAAAGCCCGTGCTCGCAATAATATATTTATTTTTATCGAGTACGGGCTTTTGTCGGTAAAGAGGAATCAAATGATTCAAATGGAGTTTTTGTAACCTATCAATTAATAAGATAGACCCATGCTGCGAGTTGTTTCATGCCATAAATAAACACGAACACTCAAAAAGTCTGTTGGGCAAGCGGATTCACATCTCTTACAACCTACACAATCCTCGGTTCTTGGTGCGGAAGCAATTTGTTTAGCTTTACATCCGTCCCAAGGTATCATTTCCAATACATCTGTAGGGCAGGCGCGTACACATTGAGTACACCCTATGCATGTATCATAAATTTTTACTGAATGTGACATTAAATCTATAAATTCCCGTTTTGAACATAAAAAATTTTCGATCTGGTATGGTGTATGGTAAAAATAAAAGATAAAATTAGTAGTAATTTAATTCTCTATTTATATTGTAGACACCAGACGAATCAATGATTTATCAATTTTTTTTTTTAGAATTCATATATTTCTAAATCTGTTCATGAAAAAGTGCCAAGAGACTTTGATTTCCGTTTTAATAACCACAGTCATACAATGCAAATTGCACATCTGAATTAAAATGGGTCAACAAACAATACAATCAATATTTATTATTAATGTAATTAGAATTCTATTCTAATTACATTAATTCGAACAAATTAATATAAATTAATGTTTTATAATTATTTTATTATTATATTAGTTATATAATGAAAATCAATGATTACATAGTCAATGATTATGACTAAATTTAATTATTTAACAAATTTGATTGATTGATACGAGTTGATTTTTTGTTATGATGGATCGACGAAATAATAGCTAGCCCAATAGCAGCTTCAGCAGCTGCAATAGCTATAACAAAAATTGAGAAAATGTCACCTTTTAATTGGCGATTATCAAATAAATCAGAAAATGTTATGAGATTTATATTAACTGAATTTAGTATAAGCTCAAGACACATAAGTGCTCTAACCATGTTTCGACTTGTGATTAATCCATAGATACCGATAGAAAATAAATAGACACTCAAAAAAAGTACATGTTCGAACATCATTGACTAACTCCTCATCAATTTAGATTAATTTAAATATGATATGAATAAGAATTAAACTGATTTGATTGACTAAAATAGAATAGAACATTACAGAATAAAATAAGGTATTGGCAATAGGTTTAACTAAAAACCTTAAACCTTTTTCTTTCAAATTCTAAAAATATTTTAAATTATGAAATTATAAGTATTTATTATTGACGAGCCATAGTAATTGCACCTATTAACGAAACTAAAAGAATTATAGAAATGAGTTCAAATGGAAGATAAAAATCTGTCGATAAATGAATCCCAATTTGTTGAACATTACTTATTAGGTCCTGTTCTAGAATCTGGTTTGATCTTGTAGTCCAAAGAATTCCGTACCATGACGTATCTGGGATAGTAATAATTAGTGAAAAAAAAATACTTGTACAAACGAGTGAAGTAACCCGATCTCCAAGGGTCCAAAGGCGGGAACCATTGGAATATTCTGAGCCATTCATGAACATTACAGCAAATATGATTAAGACATTTATGGCTCCCACATAAATAAGAAGTTGTGCAGCAGCTACAAAATAAGAATTCGATAGAATATAGAATAAGGATATACAAATAAGAACCAATCCCAACGAAAAGGCAGAATAAATTGGATTGGTAAATAATACTACTCCCAGGCCTCCCAATATAAGAACTGATCCCAGAAATACTATTATAATATTATGTATTGATCCAGGTAAATCCATTATGTATAAAATAAGAGATATTTAGATTTCATGACCTTACTGAATAGTCCAGAAAGTAAAAATGAGCCTGTTTTTTCTTGTCTATAGAAATCAGAAATCTTAATGTAGTATAGATTAATGTAGATATAGATAAAGTTATTGAACCAATTCAACTTTATAATTTTGATTTGATTCATAAGAATAGACGAGTTGGAATTTTATATTTCCAATATTTCAAATAAAAACGAAAAGTATTAAATAAACCCGCAATTCTCAACAATTAATATCAATAGTGATTGCTTTACTTTTTAGTTAGATTGAAAAAAAAAAAAAAAAACGAAGCTTGGATCCTATCTCTCAAAATATTAAGATAAAACCTTAGTAATTGGTAATTGTTCTTGAATCGAGGTATTTACCCTTGTCTATTTTGATTTGAGTCGAATTCATAACTGTTTGAATTGTATAATCTCCAATTATTGACATTGGTAATCGACCCAATGCAATTTGATTATAATTCAATTCGTGACGATCATAAGTAGAAAGTTCATATTCTTCAGTCATTGATAAACAATTTGTGGGACAATATTCAACACAGTTACCACAAAATATACAGACACCAAAATCTATACTATAGTTAAGCAAAATTTTATTTTTAATATCTCCTTCAAATCTCCAATCAACAACAGGTAGATCTATGGGGCACACACGAACACATACTTCACAAGCAATACATTTATCAAATTCAAAGTGGATTCGACCACGAAAGCGTTCTGATGTGATCGACTTTTCATAAGGATACTGAATAGTTACAGGTAAACGATTTGCATGGGATAAGGTAATAATGAAACTTTGACCAATATACCTTGCGGCTCGTATTGTCTGTTGACCATAATTCATGAACCCAGTCACCATAGGAAACATATTGTAGATATTCGCGAATAAGTTGATGTTTATTTCTCTTGTTTAAGAGAGGCTATGAGTCTAGAATACCATTATCATATTCTTATATTTATAGTGAAATAAGTTGGGAAGAGGTTGTCAATAATAAATTACCTAGAGAAATCGGTAAAAGAAATTTCCATCCAAGATTTAATAGTTGGTCCATTCTCATCCTAGGTAAAGTCCATCTTGTTGTGATAGATATAAAGAGAAACAAATAAGCTTTAGCTAATGTAATAAAGATACCAATTGTTATTCCAAAAACTTTAGCAATTCCAAAAAGTTCAGGAACGAATATGTATGGAATAGATAAATTCCACCCACCTAAATAAAGAACTGTTACAAATAATGAAGAAACTAAGATATTTAGGTAAGAAGCAATGTAAAATAAACCATATTTGATACCGGAATATTCAGTTTGATAACCTGCTACTAATTCTTCTTCTGCTTCTGGTAAATCAAAAGGTAATCTTTCGCATTCTGCTAGAGAAGAAATTATAAAAACTATAAACCCTATAGGTTGACGCCACATATTCCATCCCCAAAAACCATATTTTGACTGTGCTTCAACTATATCAACTGTACTTGAACTGTTCGATAATCATAGTTGATAATAACATAACTGTTCTCACCACTATTCCAAAACCGTACATGAAACCTCAACTTCATACGGCTCCTCTATGGTCACGCACAAATAAATTAAGGACTAGTTCGGTATTATTGTGGGTATCTTTTGTGGGGTAGCGTAGATGGAATAAAAATACCGTGTAGAGTCCCAAAAATTAGACCAATGGAATTCTGTCTGCTAGAATAAAGGGCGCTTCCGAATTGATCTCATCCCTTATAATAAAATCTTAAGTAATAACTTAATCTTTCAATAAAATACTCATTTTATCATTAGATAAAAAGAATTAGATATTCTTTCACTTTAATGAATCATAAGAAATAATAATTATATCTATTGGTATATATCTATATGTACTGGTAATAAATAGATCTAGAAAAAAAAGATCTTTTTGCCATTGTATTATTATTTTTTATTGCATTTTATTTCTTTTGTTCCTGTTCTTCTTTCTCATAAGAGGGACTCCTGAGAATAAAGGATTAATTCGTTCCTGATAATTTTTTCTTTAATCAGTGACTAGGAGCATACTCTAGATCGGAATCGTGGGGAAGTACTGCTTCATCATTTCTACCAACTTAAAGCCCCTATTATCATATGATTCATTTTATGTAGAAATACCTCTTTTTGGATACCTTACATTATCTCTATTACTAATCCTTTGTGTACCTTGGTGTTCCTAACCGTCCACTGATTTTTGATTGATCCCCAGTATATTAAGTATAAACCTCATACAGTTGATCTTTTCTTTTGTACCCGCTTCAAGATATGATGACTAATCAAAGAATCTCAATCTTGGGATAAAGAGTTTATACTTCTTAGGTTTACTTCTGTTTTATTCTTGTATATAGGGAATGAGATTTTATCGTTTTACTACACATTGATAAGCTGTTTTGTTTCACTCAGATAACTATCTGGTTTAACTCATCGACCTGAATGACTGATGAATAAAAAAAATATTTATTCAATACATTCTTCTTTCCTTTATTTTAAGGAGAGGTCAAAGTTCATGTTCTAACGAATCACACGTAGAGATATTGATAACACACATAGAGTTAATGGTATTTCATAACTAATTGATTGAGCCGCAGCTCGCAAGCCACCTAAAAAAGAATATTTATTATTCGATACATATCCTGATATAAGAAGCCCAATAGGAGCAATACTTGAAATGGAGATCCATAAAAAAACACCTATACTGAGATCAGCTAAAATAAGTCGATACCCAAAAGGAATTATTAAATAACTTAATACAATTGATATAACTGCTATAGACGGCCCAATACTAAACAAACGAATATCTCCTCTAGAGGGTAGGAGGTCCTCTTTAAAAAGTAATTTAGTCCCGTCCGCTAGAGCTTGAAGAATTCCCAACGGGCCAGCATATTCGGGTCCAATACGTTGTTGTATTGCTGCGGATATTTCTCTTTCTAACCATACAATTACTAGTACCCCTATTATGATTCCCAATATAAGGGTCAAAGCGGGGACAAATAGCCATATGAGTCCATAGGCTTCTTTTAAGGATTCTGATTTATAAAAAGAATTGATAGTTTGTATTTCGGTTGTGCCAATTATCATTTCAACGATCAACTTCTCCCATAATTATATCTATACTACCTAGTATTGTCATGATATCGGCCAATTTCATTCTTTTAATTAGCTGAGGAAGAATTTGCAAATTGATAAAACCGGGCGGACGAATTTTCCATCTCCAGGGGAAAACACTATTATCTCCTATCAAATAAATTCCTAATTCTCCCTTTGGGGCTTCCACTCTTACATAAAGTTCTTGTTTCGATAATTCAAAATTAGGTGAAGGTTTTTTACTAATGAATCTATATTCAAAATCATTCCATTCGGAATTCGTTGTTCTATCTAAACGCCTAATTTCTAAATTTTCATAGGGTCCTCCGGGAATTCTTTCTAAAGCCTGTTGAATAATTTTTATGGATTCCCTCATTTCGCCGATTCGTACTAAATAACGAGCTAATGAATCCCCTTCTTTTTGCCATTGAACTTCCCAATCGAATTCATTGTAACATTCATAATTATCAACTTTACGAAGATCCCATTGGATCCCAGAAGCTCGTAACATTGGTCCTGATAAGCCCCAATTTATTGCCTCTTCTCCACCAATAATGCCTACTCCTTCAACTCGTTCTAAAAAAATGGGATTCTGCGTAATAAGTTTTTCATATTCAACAACACTCGTTAAAAAATAATCACAGAAATCCAAACATTTATCTATCCAACCATGAGGTAGATCAGCAGCTATTCCTCCGATGCGGAAATAATTATGCATCATTCGCATACCTGTGGCAGCTTCGAATAGATCATATAGTAATTCTCTCTCTCTGAAAATATAGAAAAAGGGAGTCTGCGCACCAATATCTGCCATAAAAGGCCCAAGCCATAACAAATGAGAAGCTACACGACTCAGCTCTAGCATAATTATTCTGATATAGCTAGCCCTTTGAGGTACTTGAACATTTCCCAATTGTTCTGGTGCATTTACTGTTATTGCTTCGGTGAACATAGTCGCTAAATAATCCCAACGTGTTACATAAGGAAGATATTGTATAATTGTTCGGTTTTCCGCTATTTTTTCCATCCCTCTGTGTAAATAGCCCAATACGGGTTCACAGTCAATAACATCTTCACCGTCTAGAGTAATAATAAGTCTAAGAACACCATGCATCGATGGGTGATGAGGGCCCATATTGACTATCATGAGATCTTTTCTTGTAGCTGGTACAGTCATATCTTTTCTTCCCTAATTCATTATTCCATGAATTTCTAAAAACGAGGTTTATCAAAATAAAATCTAATAACAACAAAATTCAAATGAATCCTCAAATTAGCGAGTTTTTAGCTCCCTAATTTCTAATTTACTAATTAATTTTTTATAACGTACTCTATTTTTATTTGACAAATAAGCCAACAGCCGTTGGCGTTTTCCTAGAATTTTTCGTAGACCTCTTTGAGATAAAAAATCTTTTTTGTGCAATTCCAAATGCGAGGTGAGTCTCCGTATTTTATTGGTGAAACTGAATACTTGAAATTCAACAGACCCCGTGTTTTTTTCTTTTTCGTTTTGCGGAATAACTGAAATGAATGAATTTTTGACCATAAAAAATTTCTTCTATCTTTTTCCTTTTTAATAGATTTTACCGATCAGGAAAAATAATAATTATTATTATATATTATGTTATGATTATCTCAGTCATTTTAATCTGATATAAACAAGAGTTTAGATTGATTCATACTTTGTTATTCTATCTAAATCCAATTGGATTTAGATAGAATAAAATAAATTTACACATTCACGAAAGAGAGTTATTTTTTGTACCTAAAAAAATTCTACTAATTTTTATTCCTAGATCAGATATGCCATTTAATAAATCAGTATCATGTACTAAAATGTAAGATAAAATATCTATATGTACATATTTTGCCATATAACAAATATGTGATGTCAAGCGATATATAGGAAATTTAACTGATTCTGGAGTGTGGATATATATGTATCCTTGACATACTAAAACGACTGCTGTTATGGGTATCAAACCAATAACGATTCATACAAGCTAAATCCTCCAATCGGTAATTGGGCCAAAGAAACAGCTTTAATTTCATATTTTCATCTCTATTAAGATGCTTGTCTTTATTCAAAAATTGTCCACAGTTTATTATCTTGTTTTCGTTGCAAAGTTGTGAATTTTTATCCATACCATTCCAAAAATTTAAACAAATTAGAGTTCTCAACTCTCTACGACGTCTATGAGATAGAATGTGTTCAGGAACTATTAATCTTTTATTAATTTTCTTTTTACCCTTATCAACTAATGAAATATTTATGGTTTGATAGATAATAAATTTCCGATCCTTTTTTTGAGATAAACGAACTGGTTCCAAAATTAATATTCCTCTGTCTATTAATTCTGGAAGAGTAAGATTCCGCATTATATCCAGATGTATTTCTCCTCTTTGAATCGAGGATATAGCAATTTCGTTTGGATTTTTCAATCTAATTAAGAGACAATATAGCTTAATATTATTGATCATTGATTCATTCAAGGAATCATTCCATCTTAATTGAAAAAGGTAATATTTTTTCAGTAATAAATCTAATTCTCCTTCCTTGCCGCTCTGAGATTTTCTTTTCTTTCCACTTTTTTTAATGTCTGATTCCGCATAATTATAATTTTCTTTAAGATCTTCTTTTTGACTAGATAATATAGGAAGGTCTTGTTTGCTATTTATGTTGATGTTTTTATATTGACTAATACTTTTATTTTTATGAAAATCTAAAAGTAAAAATTGGATTGGTATAATCCATGGTTTAATTTTATATGCATCAAAAAGTAGCACTAATTCTGGTAAGAACCAATTTGATGTGATAGAATTATGATATAACCTTTTTTTATTCATTCCCATCCAATCAAAAAAGTCGTTTTTTTGGTTGGATGAGTTTATTTCGTTATGAAGCGGAATATATATTTTTTTCATTTTGTCTTTATACTTATTAGTTTGAGTCTTAATATTTTTATGAATCTGAATACCAATATGCAAATTGGTCCAAGTTTCAATGTCAACATTTTTTCTAAGACAAAAGAGGGGAATTTTATAATCAAAATATTTTCTATCCCTATTTTTATTCGTATCAATAGGATATCGTTTCTCTAGATAATCACTAATAGCTGTACTTAGCAATACATAAAATACGTCGGGTTTCCGTGTATGGAAATTATATTGAATCTCCCGATTCTTGTTTACTTGTAATCCAGAAATATATGAGTTTTTTTTATCCCCATAATTAATATATTCATAATTGATATATTTATGTGATAAAAGATCATATCTGTAGTGTTTTTTAACACTTTTTTTATTTGTCAACGAAATCATTGCAGAATAATCTTCCTTTACGTAATGACTTAATGGGTTTTTTTTATATGAATTAAATTCCATTGAGTCTTTATTTGGAATTAGACAAAGTTGATTGACTTCATTTCGCCATTTTTTCGGTACTAATTGAGACCATTTGATATGAGAAAAATTGTATTGATAAAAACCCTTTAACCAATTTTTCCATTCATTCATTCCGGCCTTTTGAATTTTATTATGCCTTGATTTGTAATCAAATATTCCTCGTGTTATACAATAATCCTTTATTTTATCCCTAAGATAATGATCGGTATCATGATCTTGAAATATGAATCGTAAATAAGACTTATTAAATAATTGGATTTGTGATAATTTGTAAAATACATAGGCTTGGGACAAGGAAGTATAAACATTTAAATTATTATTACTAATAGTCGAAATAAAGTTCATTGTATTTTGATTTGTCTCATCAAATTTGTCTTTACTTATTTCATCGTTGCAAGTGTCTTTA